TAACAGATGTCAAGAAGAACAAAAGGCCTTGGACACGTAATGGATCTTGAAGTACGATTTCAGCATCCCCCTGACCAAATCCACCCACATTAGGATTACTCGTTAATGGTTGATCAAGTTTGATAGATTCGCCCTCTGAAACAAGAAGTTCCGGTCCCGGGGGGATAATATCAACCACTTGACGTCCATCCGATGCATCCACTATGGTTATTTCGTATCCTCCTTTTTCTTTGCGTATTATTTTGCTTACTATACCCGCTGTTGTAGCATTATAAACATTATTGTTACTCTTGCTACCGTCGGGATAAATCTGACCCCTTCCCCTGTTCCCGCCTACATATATGGGATATTTTAAGAAGTGAACATCTTTCTTAGTAGCGGGGTCTGGAGAAAGAATAGGAAAGGTTACTTCGCTATATTTCTGACCAGGAACAGGACCTATCACAAGAATATTTTTTTTAGTAGGGCGATAGTTCTGAAAAGACAGATTGCCTATCTTTTCTTTAATCTCGGGCGAAATACGATCGGGAGGGGCTAATTCAAACCCCTCAGGTAAAATAAGAACAGCCCCTACATTCAAAGCTCCCTTTTTACCATTAGCAAGAACTTGTTTCAGTTGAATATCATAAGGAATTCGAACAACTGCTTCAAATACAGTATCAGGAAGTACCGCTTGTGGAACCTCGATATCTACGGGTTTATTAGCTAAATGGCAATTGGCACATACAATACGGCCAGTCGCTTCTCGTGGATTTTCATAACCCTGCTGTGCAAAAATGGGATATGCGTTTGAACTGGGTGTCCTAGTGATTATATATATCATGAGCGATATGGAAATGGATCGAGTAATCTCTTCCTTTATCCAAGAAAAAAGAGTATTTATAGTTTGCATGGTCCAATCATTGGTATCGAAAATTTATACAATAAAATTAGGTAGGTCCCTAGTCTAGTATAGTTCCCTATCTATGATTCTGCTATTTACTAAAAAAATATTAATGGAATATAGGAAGAATTCCTTGTAGGAGTAGAAAGAATAAGTACAATTTTGAATGTTTTGCTTATGTACAAAGTAACAACCATTATAATTTGATCAGTGAATCATTTTTCAGTCATTCATTGAATGATAAATCACTACAAGTGAGGGAGATACACGATTTAAATAACGGAAGATCAAATATTTAAAAATTGTATCTAGAATGACCGGAAAAGTGGAAACAAGACCGGATATAATTTGATCGTTATGAGCAAATCCAAAATCTTTGTATAAAGAGCCAATCATTAGTTCCCAACCGTGGGGCGAATGGAATCCTATACATAAATCAGTTAATAAAAGAATTGAAAAAGCTTTTATTGTGTCGCTTAAGTTATATAGGAATTCTTGAACCCAAGAGTTAAGAATAACAAGTTTTTCATTACCTAAAATAGAATAACCACTTAGAATAACGAAACAGATTATATTTGTCGAGAAATTCAAAATCGTATGGATACAATCCCCATTGTGTATCTTGATCAATTGGATCGTTTCTTTGTCGATTCCGATACGAAGCTTTTCTAGATGTGTTTCCGGGTATTCCTTTATCATTTCGTCCAAGAGGAAGAGTTCCTTTAATTCTATGAATTTTTTTAGAATACTCTTTTCTTGAATGATATTCAAGAAAATTTCGGATTCCATAGTATCCCACCAATTAGTAACCCAAGATTCCAGACTTTTAGTAAATGAGAGAGAGATCCACCAGGGCAAAAATACTATAGATGCAAGATATAGAAGGGGAATGAATGCTTTCTTTTTTGCCATTTTTTCGTCTTTGAATTTTTAATGAACTCACCTCATTCGTCGACTCCATACGATACTAACTAATATTCATATCAAGGATAAGTTCTATTACAAGTCATCGAGCCCATGAATCTATTCCCTGTTTTTTTCTGTATGATTCAGTGGTTATTACTTGAATTTAGAAATAATACAGAAATGGAATAAGAAAGAGTCCACTCCAAATTCGCACTTCAAATGCGAATAAAGATATTGTTTCCAAATATATCATTTGCTCAAATTCGAAAAAAGTGCCTCCTTTCGATAAATAAATGCACAAAGGCGCCCATGAATATTATTTGGATTTTGAAAGAAAAGAATTCTCTTTCTATCAGAATATCAAATTTTTTGAAAAAAAAAAGCATTCACTCTTTTCAGTTCATTTTTCAAAATACTTCAATTGGTACACGCAAGAAATAAGCCAATTCAGCAGCTTTTTGCTCAATTTCTCGTGGAGTCAAATTCTCATCAGTACGAGTCAGGGGAATAGCCCCATGGCCTCTGATTTCCATATAAAGGACACGACGAGCATAAATACCCTCTTTAACTTCTATTCTGATGGACTGGATGTCTTTCATAAGGAATTGGAGTAAGATGCGACGATTTTTTCCAGGAAATCCCCAACGAAAAATACACACTATTCCTTCTTTTCTATCGAATCGATCATAACCACTACCTACATTCCATGAGATTGTGCACCACAAATAGGAGCTAATAAAGAGACCCGCAATCCCGTAGAAAGACATCACGATCCCCTGTGGAAAAAAAATGATTTGTGGAGACGGAAATAAAGATATAAAATTCCTACCAAGATAACTGGAAATTCCAACGAATAAAAACCCTAATGAACCTAAAAAAAGGATAAAGGCCCAGCAGAAATTACTTGTTTTTCGAGACCCCGCTATAAGTTCTATCCATATATGTTCTGATCGCCAATTCATACTAGATCTAGTTGCATTTTATTGAAATTGAGAGAATAACCCAAATGAATTTTACTTTTTTTGTGTGTTTCCGAAGTAACTCTCATCAACTAGCACTATTCCGATGTGAACTTTTAGGAGTAATTCATCGAATTGCTTAGATCTAAAATAATAAGATCCACTTCGTATGATTCCCTATAGATATCTACATATGGATACATTTACTTTACATTTCAGACATTCGCCCCAATCCCGATTTTTTTTCAAATAGCTATAATTCATTTATGTATATATCATGTTTACGCATGCATAATAGCTTATGTTCAGGGGAAACTGCATCACATATTTTATTCTAAGAAATCAATATCTGTATTATGGTCTAAGTCTTGAAAAAAAAAAAAAATAGATAAGATTTGGCCCTATCATATCTATATCTAAAAAATCTTGTTTTTTTGAACATGAAGAAATAAAGAAGCCATCGCAATTGCCGGAAATACTAGGCCCACTAAAGGCACCAAAATAGAGGGTAAGTTATTGAAAGTTGTCATAAAATAGATACCTGGATTTAATATTTGTACCTGTTATTGTTATATTGTTATTTATATTGTTATAAAGGTATCGTATAATCATTATAATTCATATATAATTATACTAAGTATAGCTAAGTGAGTACATAATTGAGTATATGTAAGTACATAATATTAATATATAAATAAAATATATAAATAAAATAATAAATATAACAATTTCTAAAATTTATAAATAGAATAAGATAAGAAAAGAAGTGCAAGGAATGTAGAACTAACGAAATAGAATATTTCATCTTTCTACATGAAATATATAGATATGTATGTGTATGATAATCTCCTTTTTTTATTATTTTTTATTATCTTGTTTTTGTCTAATAATTTGAATTTAATAAACGTGAATAAAATAAAGAAAGAGTTTCTTACAAATTCCCGAAAAATTTGTTAGAATCCGATCCGGGACTAGGGATTCTTAGTAAAACTGAACATTCTCAAAAAATATAGAATCTTGCATCTTTCTATACTTTTATATTTTCTATATGTGAATTATATACACATAAGAAGGGAACGTGAAATTCTCGTTTTATTCCCCTTGCCTAATTTGAATTTCGCGGAAGAAAGAATTCACTCTTTTTTTTTTTACAATTAAATCTTATGTTACCAAATGTTATCAAAGTAAAAATCAAATCCGAAGAATGGATTTTAACTTTGATTTCTATAAACTAAATAACTACTTGTTCTACACACAAAAAAAAAAGAGAAATGATTTTTTTTTTATTATATATATATATTTTATATATTTTTAATTTTTATTAAGGCTCTACTTGATTGAATTTTGATTCAGAGGAAAGAATGCATGAAGCTGAAATAACTCACTCAGAACGCCTTTTAAAAGATTACGCGGTACGATTGGATCGAATAGGCCCTTATGGAATAAATATTCAGCCGCTTGGGAGCCCTCAGGTACTGTTTTATTCAATGTTTGTTCAATTACTCTTTTACCCGCAAAGGCAATGTAGGCATTGGGTTCAGCAATAATGATATCCCCCAACATACCAAAACTAGCTGTCACCCCACCAGTAGTAGGAGATGTAAGGATTGATACATAGAATAACTTTTTATTTGATTGATAATCATATAAAGCGGAAGATATTTTAGCCATTTGCATCAAGCTCAAACTTCCTTCTTGCATGCGTGCTCCTCCAGAAGCACATACTAAAATAAGAGGTAAAAATTGATTGGTAGCATATTCGATCAAACGGGTGATTTTCTCGCCAACTACCGAGCCCATACTACCACCCATAAACTGAAAATCCATAATCCCAATTGCTACGGGAATACCGTTTAGTTGACCTGTGCCCGTTTGAACAGCCTCAGTTAATCCTGTCTTTCTTTGATAAGAATCAATACGATCTTTGTAGGGTTCCTCTTCTAAATTAAATTCAATGGGATCCAGAGAGACCATGTCTTCATCCATCGGAGCCCAAGTACCTGGATCAATCGAAAGTTCGATTCTATCTGAACTATTCATTTTCAAATGATGTCCACAGTGTTCGCAAATATTCATTTTTGATTTAAAAAATTTCTTATAATTTAATCCATAACAATTTTCGCATTGAACCCACAAATGCTTGTATTTTGGAGTCACATCTAGATCATTAGAACTTTCTGTTTCTGTTATAGTTAAATCACTATCATCCAGGCTCGGTTTTATACTTGAACTCTGGTTTTCACTACTAGTTA